TCTATTTTTCCATAGAAATGCGTTCGCTCAAGAAATAATCCAGAGGACGTTGATCGTAAATAAGAGGTTTGTTTATGAAAAAAAACTAATACAAATTCACATTCAAATACATAAGAATTATATAGGAATCGAAAAAATCTTTTATTTTCTTTTGAAATTGAAATAACGTAAATCGATTTTTTCGGAGTAATGAAACTATTTGAATTATGATATTCGTGGAGAAAGAATCGCAATAAATGTAAAGAAGAAACATCTTGGGTCCAGCATTGAAGTATTTGAACCAAGATTTCCAGATGGATGGGATGGGGTATTAATATATCTGACACATAATTTAAATGGGATAATTTATCCTCTAAGAAGGGAAATATTGAATGAATAGATCGCAAATTTTGCGATTTAAGTATTTCTTTTTCTTCGAGGAAAGATCCTAATCGCAGTAAAAATGGAATTTCCATACTGACTGCAAAACCTTCTGATATCATTTGAGAATAAAAAAAATTGTTGTGCCCAACGATTCTATTTTGGTTCAAATCATCAACTGAATAAATCAAATAATTCTGTTGATACATTCGAGTAATTAAATGTTTCACAAGTACTGAACTAGATTTATTGTCATAATCAAAAATTCCCACAAAAATCGAACCATGTAAATCATGATCATGAGCAAGTGTGTAAATATACTCCTGAAAGAGAAGTGGATATAGGAATAGGAAGTACCTTTGCCTAGATCCATCTTTTTCTAAATATCCTTGTAATTCTTCCATTTTAGTTTCCACTTAAATAGGAAGCAGGGGACATTTCTTGGGTTATAAAATGATACATAGTGCAATATGGTCAGAACAGGATATGTATTATGTATGTATATAGTACAGTAAGAAATATATACCCGGAAGACGAGGAGTCCAATCAACAGATTTTTTTCTCTCCTTTTCTATCCAATCGGTTTATATTTATATTCGTTAGTAGAAAAATCCTTTATTTTTGCAACCTGATCGTTCTTTTGACTTTGGAATAAACTCTCTTAATCAGTATACTATTTCTTATACACATCTGTCTCCAACCCATAATTCTAATATATTATAGTTAGGATTCATAAAAAAAGGAATCAATGGTCCACTCACAGGAGAACCCTTTCCCCCATCAGGTACTAATTCATTTTTAACATCTAATTAGATCGGGTAATTATTCAAATTTAAGAACATAAGCTCGTTTCTTTTTATTTTACCCGAATTTGGGGCATAAGACTCTATCCATTTATTCACTAGACCTAACTTAACTGTAAATTGAGAATCAATTCTGTACCCTTCCCCAAAACAATATATTTTGTAATGATCCGGTAAGGATAAACTCCCCATTCTACTAAAAAAAATGAAAATTCAAAATTTCTTATTTTATTACGACATGCTGTTTTTTCCATTCATTACCTTTCAGGATCAGTCATGGTCTTATAGACTCTACCAATAGTCTAAACGAATTCGTTGCTTCATCCAAATGTGAAAAAGATCATAGTCGCACTTAAAAGCCGAGTACTCTACCGTTGAGTTAGCAACCCGGATAAATATGATATGTAGATATGATCGAAATCAAAAAAGATTAATTGAATTTCACGGGGCGACCCCGACAAACCATTGAACTCGAAAAAAAAGAAGTATGTTCTAATCAATTAGAACCACCAAAATGGGTGGATCCGATTAAATTATAAATTAAAAAACAACAAAGAAATTCCTAACAAATTATATTCCTAATATAGATGTCAAAATTGACAGACTTATCCATTTATTTTTTTTTTTATTTTTAATTTTCGTTAATAAAATACGCCTTGTCTTCTATAATTTAATTATAGGGTAAATCCGTCAAACCATCATTTGGCTGAACTGAAGGAAAACCCAATCAATATAGGGTGGGTGTAAACAGATCTATTTATTTATGATCGAATTATATTTGTTCAATACACCATTGTCAATATCAATGGAATGTTGAGAAAACAAATCAAATTATAAGTAAATCAAATAATGACTTGTGTTTGGACTTAAATAATGAAAATGAATTTGATGGGAAAAAATAAAGAATAGGAAGAAAAAAATCTCGGATTTATTCAATCAATAGAGATACAATAAACAAGATTAATCTCCTGTTTTGGATTCCACTAACAAAAGAAAAATAAAAATATGAATAGAGCAAAAAAAGGTAAATAGTGAGGAAATAATTACACTAATTAAACAAAGATAAATACTAGTTACCCCCCCTTTTTTTTTATTCATTAATTTAGTTTTCCTTTAATTTTGAATTTTCATTTTTAATTAATTTAACTGGAAATTCTTTCTTTAAAAAATTCTTTTTTTTTTTACTTTGCCTTGCTTAAAATCTCATGAACAGTTCCTATAATAGAATAGGTTAAATGCCTTTTTCAAGGAAATATAGAATAGTGGGAACATTTAAATAAGTTTGATTATTTATCGGATCGTAAAAACCCACTTTTTGAAGATTTCTTGCTTCTCTTGGGAATCGAACATCAATTGCAACGATTTGATAGATGACTCATTGCACCCTTAGCAACCTCTAGGAGGTTTTCACTTCATAGGGCTCAATCAAGAAAAATGATTCTAATTTCTATTTAGATCCATAAAATCATAAATTAGACTACGATTTCAGTCGTTTTTTCCATAAAGAAGAAAAGAGGATCTTAATTCTTATAGAATTAGAAGATGGCGGATATAAAAATCAATCCACAGCCAATAATGTCCCACGTTGCTTTCTACCACATCGTTTAAAATGATGTTTTACCATAAAATTCCTCTATCTAATTTCATTAGAACTGATATGGAATTGATTCAATATGTAATCATGAATAGTCCATTGGTTCAACCAGTAACGAGTATATAAAAATAGTGCCTATTTTCTTTTTCTATATATGGATTTCTATATATATAGATATATAGTATTTATCTAGAAGAAAAGTTTCAGCAAGAATCCAATTTATTATTTATTTAACCCCATATTGTATCATATGAATAATAAACATTTCTAAAAAGAAGTTTAAGACTTATTTATATCTTCAACAGATTGTTCGGTAAGGCTTCCATTAAGGAAGGATCCATTTTTCTCGAACAAATAAAAAACTATAGACCTCAAACAAAAGGACCTTTTAGATTTAAAAGGAATATATATAATAGAAAAAGTAATATAATTAGAATTGATTTTCAATCCCGAAAAATCAGTTATTTATCAAATAAGATATTCCAATGACTCCAATAACCAGGAAAGGTCATGAATTTTTCAATAATATATAGATATATCACAGCTCTTCAAGTACCAAAGGTTCCTAAAAAATAAAATAAAAAAAACATTAAAGAATCCCCCCGACTTCAACATCATAATTGGAAATTCCAGTCATGACTGACTTATATTTCTAAGTCAATCAACAAATCGACAGACACAATCGCAATGAGTAGATAAAAATTTTTAGCAGATATCTCATTCACTAAATAGACGCAAACTTTACCATATCCAATTGAATTATCAATGGTTTAATTTTAAGTGGGAAGGTAGATTGAAAATCTAGTTTATTTGTTTTCATGGATATGAAATGGAAAAGGTTTTGTGTAAGGTAAGATTCAGGTCGTTATTCTTTCATATGAAATGAAAGAATAACGACCTGAATCATAGGAATATGATACTTTCGTATCCATCATATACAACGAACAATTGTTACCCAAGGTAATCCTGGATGGTTAAGGAATAGCGAATACTTTTCACTTAACTGAAAGGCTGTTGTTAATGAAATAACAGAATGGAATAACAATGCATAACATCACAGGCCTTGTTTATTCATTTTATACATTTATTTCGTATTCCAGAATCTTCTCATCAACTCCATCATCAATTTTAAATATATGGAATATATAAATGTCTCAGTCAACACACTACACTGATTTACAATTATTCATTTGAACCCATTTTTTTTATCTGCATTTTAGACTGGATTACATTTGTGAAAAAGCAAATGAAAGAAAAGATATCATTCTGATAATTTTTCTTAGAATTCATAACTGGGACGGAAGGATTCGAACCTCCGAGTAACGGGACCAAAACCCGCTGCCTTACCGCTTGGCCACGCCCCATTTAGATTTTTTTTTATTCGACACTAATAAACACTAATAATGATATTGGTTATTCGTCAATTCCAACTCAAATACATATCATATACATTGTTACTAGGATTCGACACATATGATATAGAATAAAAAAAAAGATTGATTGATCATTACATATAATTCAATTAAGATATTGTGTGAGAGTATAATTCCTTATTATTTTTTTTTTGAACGTAAGAAAGTTGGGAAAGTTCGGAGAAAAAAGGATTATTTTACCTTCTTTTTTTTTATTTCACTTCTTAGAAAAATAAGTCAATCAAAATCAAATTATCTCATCTACAATAACAAAATGTTTGTTATGCTTAATATCTTTAGTTTAATGTGTATCTGTTTTAATTCTGTCTTTTATTCGAATAGTTTTTTCTTCGCCAAATTACCCGAGGCTTATGCCCTTTTCAATCCAATCGTAGATGTTATGCCCGTCATACCTGTACTCTTTTTTCTCTTAGCCTTTGTTTGGCAAGCTGCTGTAAGTTTTAGATGAAATCTTTAATACTTTCCTAAATTCATGATTCATTCGCCTTACATTACTCGGTTCAAAAAGAGAAATTCTTGTATATGGAATTAAGGAACCCCGATTGGTGATGAATTTGGATTAGCTTATTTCCTCATTTCGACCTTACGACGGGCAACACTTTATTAGGTCACCACAATCACAATACTTAATTGTGAATATGATAAGAAATTGTTGGTAAGAAAAGAATAAGAATCCTATTAGAAAAACAAAATTCGTGAGATTTTGTTTTTTAGTTTGGTGTGTCAAAATAGTGTGTATGGTACAAAAATAAGTAATCTATTCCCCTTTTCCAAAAAATGATCTTATCTTGGAGATTGTGTAATGCTTACTCTCAAACTCTTCGTTTACACCGTGGTGATATTCTTTGTTTCTCTCTTCATCTTCGGATTCTTATCTAATGATCCGGGACGTAATCCTGGGCGTGAGGAATGAAAATAAGAGTTAGTCTTTCTTTGTTTTTTTTTCGGAATTTTTTTTTCATATTATCTATTCCCTAGATTTAACTAAGATAAAAATTCCCTAGATTTAACTAAGATAAAATAAAAAGAAAATCTAGGGATCGAGATTTTTTTAGAATTCAAAACTCTCAAGTGATCATAAGAAATGGAGAGAGGGGGATTCGAACCCTCGGTACGAATAACTCGTACAACAGATTAGCAATCCGTCGCTTTAATCCACTCAGCCATCTCTCCCAATTAATTCTAATTTGGAAATTTTTTATTTGTTTGATATGTGAAGTAAAGGTTGATAAAAATCCTAGTTTTAACGAACGATATAGAAACGATATAGAAAAAAAATGATATCTACAAATTCAATTTGATCAGCAATTCGATTTAGATTAATGATTCTAAACAGATATTCCCAATAGAAAGAATACCTTACTTCTTTTATTTTGCACAAAAAGTTTCTTTTATTCCCCCAGCCCGGTTAAATACTGGCTGGGCCAGAGTACTTCTTTTGATCCAATGAATCATTCATAGATCAAATGATTTCATTTATATTTATATATATAAATTTTTTGATTCTTATTTCTTACTTCTTTTTTATTATTCTTTTTCTCAATTTATCTCAATTTACTTCACTTACTGGTACTGGAAAACCCTTACTTACTCTTACTGGAAAATTGTAATAAAAAATAGACATAATAATATATTATATATTAAATTAAACAATAGCCTATATTAAACTCAACATACATGTTTCTATAAATACATATTTATATAATAGAAAAAGACATTTACTTGCTCAAAGAACAAGCTTTATTTAAACACTTGAGATCCACAGTTGAAAATCAAATTGAAAAAAAAAAGAACCACATATATATATATGGAATTCATCATTTTTATGGTCTAGCTTCAATGACTTCTTCAGGTCTGGGCTCCCAGTAATAACTACTGACTTCCCAATAAATAAAAAGTATAATTCCTTAAGTTATCTAAATAAGCTTTCTGCTATTATTCGCGCGTCCCCAGCGCACACGTAAACACGTGAATTTTCCTGATTCTGATCCAATTTGGATTGCGTCTCACTCTTTTTTTGTTCGACAAACGGTCCATTTATATACAAAAATATATATTGTAGCGGGTATAGTTTAGTGGTAAAAGTGCGATTCGTTCTTTTAACCCCTTAATCTTAATTATAGTTAAGGGGTCTTTCAGTTTTTTTTTTCATATTCCGATCAAAAACTTTATTTTTAAATAAAAAAGGGTTTCATCCTTTACCTTTTAATAGCATATTTTAAGAAAAATATACATTCTCACGATTTGTATCCAAAATTCAATAAAAAAAAATTGATTATGGAGTCGCGAAGCATAATTTTTTTAGTTGGATCAACTCTTCTCTTCCAATTTTGAAGAATAAGTATGAGTATTAAGTATGAGTAAAGGATCTATGGATAAAGATTCAAAAGTTTATTTCCAATCGTAACTAGATCCTCAATTTTTTGTTGTAAAAGAAAAATGGAAGCTAAATAGCTAGAGAAGGACGGTTTTGGTTTACTAGAACCGTCGGCATATTGTTTCAGCTCGGTGGAAACAAAATTCTTTTCCTCAGGATCCCGCGAGTAGAAATAGGGAACGAAGTAACTAGACTAGACGGATTTGGTATAATCTCCCTACTCTAGAAGGATCATCTATAAAGCGAGTAGCTTTGGATGCATTCAGACAGATAAGCTGACGTAGATGCTATGGATCGAATTTTATTCTTCGGATTTAGGAAGACTCCCTTTTTTTATACATCGTAACTTTTTGATTTCTGTTTTTCGTTTAGGCCTTAGATCTGAAAATACATCGATTTTCCATAAAGGAGCCGAATGAAACAAAAATTTCATGTTCGGTTTTGAATTAGAGGTGTTAAAAATGATCAACTAACGTCGACTATAACCCCTAGCCTTCCAAGCTAACGATGCGGGTTCGATTCCCGCTACCCGCTCCAAATTTATTATATACATACTTCATCAATTTGAATATGCATCCTTATTTATTTTTATTCCATAAAAATAAATTTATGTGGAATTGGATTTTATCCGAAAAAAGGCAAAGTAAAGAATGCGAAAGAAGAAAATAGGAATAAAAAAGCGTCCATTGTCTAATGGATAGGACAGAGGTCTTCTAAACCTTTGGTATAGGTTCAAATCCTATTGGACGCAATTTTTTCCAACTATTTTTTTTTATGGATATGTCAAGAAACCCATTTAAAATGATTCGAATCAGAAAGTTTTCTCAACAATTACTCTTGTGCTGAGGCTATTCTAGGAATAAGAATAATAAATTTATGTTTGTTCTTGAAGTAGAAAGAGCTCGATCTGTTCCTGAACAGCGCCCTTCAAAA